ACGGAAAGATCCATTAGATAATGAACTATTGGTTCTAAGCCATCTCTGGCGATTAATCAACAATTCCAAGTGCTTTTCTTGCGTCTTCTTGCTAAGCCAGCGTTTATATAGAGATGATAGAGATCTAGTAGGAATTTTTGGGGGAGTAAAAAGCCCCTTTGACATCTCTTCATCTGCAAATAATTCTCGATGTGAAAACACAGAGACAAAGGGCTGAGCTTTGAATAGGAAAAAGAGTGGATCTGCAGGGTCCCAAATGAATTGGCTTATTCGAAAAAGGCCTTGTTCTTTGGAAGATCTATCTCGTGTCTGGTACTGCACGGTTCCACTCTGCAAGAACTCCGAATCATTCTCTTGAAGCTCATCCTCTTCATCATAAATGATCCGCTTGCCCCGAAATGACCTGGACCAATAGGGAAATCCCAATTCATTGGGCCTTTCGATACAATCAAATAGAAAGCCCCAAGGGCGCCATATTCTAGGAGCCCAAACTATGTGATTGAATAAATCCTCCTCTATCTGTTGCGGGTCGAGGGCTCCTTCTCCTTCCCCCTCTTCAAACTCCGATTCGTCTTTTTCATAGAGAAATCTCTGATCAAGGATAGAACAAGATCCATTTTGCATCATATCTAAGGGATTCCTTGGTTCGGGTCGAAGAAGCAATGTCACTCGATCCTTATCAAACTGACTGCATGTCCGTGAGGATCCCACCAGAGCGCCTTCTACTTCTAATAGGCCACGAACTAGACCAGAATCATTCTCAACGAGTCCATAAGGAGCGATCTCATTTTTTTCATCGGGTCCGGGTAGAGACCAAAGATCTTGAGTGACCGATCCGGCAGAACAACTCAAAAGATAAAGAAGTATCGTTAATTTCTTCATGCTCGTTCCAAGTTCGAAGTACCAATTGTACAAATAATAATCCACTTCGTTACATGATTTCTTTTTCATATAGATAGATATAGGATCTATGGGGCAATTACTTAAAAGTACATTTTGTGCTACAGCCCTTCCTATCTGATAGAAAAGGATCCCATGCTCCTGGACCGATCTTACCTGGGATCGCAAATCCCAAATTTGTCTATGAAGAGCGGATCTAATTGTATTAGTATCTATAATTGATTTCTTCTGTGTAATACTAATCGATAGGGCCTCATTGGTAAGTGCTACAAGATCTCGTGCATTGGAACCCATGGTTATGGACCCGAATCCATTAGTATGGAACATTTTCTTTTCCAAGTGAAATCCCCTAGTATATGAAAGAGTGAAAAAGTGCTTTCGTTGTTGTGGAATAAGAAGCCTTCGTATCTTAATGCACGTATTTAATTTATTCGGAGCTATTAGAGCGGGATCCACTTTTTGGGGAATATGAGTCGAAGCAATAACAAGAATATTTCTAGTTTCATAATCCCTGGAGAGAAGGTTCACTAATAGACCTAGGGAGAAGTAATTCGACTCATTCACATCCAGATCATGAATGTTTGGAATCCATATTATGCAAGGAGACATTGCTTTTGCTAATTCGAATTGAAGGGTGATATAAAGTTGGTCTTCCTCTTCAGGCAGCATATCCATAGTTACCGCATTCACGCTAATTAGCAGTTCCAGCTCCATATCAAGGATATCGTCACTAGCATCAATATCGTCACTAGCATCAATATCGTAACTAACACCAATATCGTAACAAGCACCAATATCGTCAATCTCATCAATATCGATATCGATATCATCAAAACCTTTAGACTTGTTATCCAGGACCTTGGTCAGAAATACCGTAATGAAAGGAAGATAGGAGTTTTTTGCTAGGTATTTGACCAAATAAGATCGTCCAGTTCCTATAGAACCTATCACTAAAATACCCCTAGAGAGGGATAAGGCTAAGCGGAGCGAAAAGGGTTTTCCATGAGATGGGAAATGAAAACTATTAGCCCCACACGAAGTTTGTGAATAAGTCATTGTCTGATAATGAGCAAGGAATATCCGTCTTTCTGCTAAAGAGGATGTATTGAACTCATAATTCATTAGATACTTTTTATGAATGTCAACTAAGTATCGTAAGTAAATTGCTCCCGGTTGTTCAATCATTTGATAACCAGAGTCATTCTTTGATAAATGATCACTATAAGTCAGACTCAATAAAATTTGATCAATCCCTTTTTCTGTCCTTAAGGTGGAGAACTGAACGAAGAATTCTCTTCTTTCATCATCAATCGAATCACTGTTTGCAACCCAGGATTCTATTTTATCATCAATCCAGTCCCCGTTCACGTTTTTTCTTTTTCTTATCACTGAATAGATCTCTTTACTTGTATGACTTAGATGTCTCGTATTTCTCGAAAAAGTGATTCGATTGATGGGATTTGGTATGATACTTATGAGATCGATGATATCGATGAGATTGATATTCAAATATTTCTTCTTAGAGCGTATTGATTTGACCCCATAAGCGGGACCACCACCCAATAGCCCCAATAGCCCCAATAGCAGAGAATCTCCTAAT